ACGAGTCATGAAGGGTATAACGAACATACCCTGTCTCCACATTGGATCAAGAACAGGGTCAGAAGGATCAAAAACTGCTATTTCATACAGGGCCATCGAACCGGCCCAACCAGCAACCAAAGCTGTATGCATTATATGAACAGAAAGCAACCGTCCGGGATCATTCAATACAACGGTATGAACACGATACCAAGGCAAACCCATGGAAATACCCCTTTATGAAAGAAAAAAGACACTATGTAACTTTATTGCATTGTAAAAGACTATACTATGACTATGTTATGGACCCCCCTATTTAGTTTTAGTAAATTATTTCAACGCAAGGGTTCATATTTGTTCTATTCTGTTGGTAATAATGGAACAATTTTGTTCGTAGGAACAAAGAGAAGCAGATTTATTCTATACTCGATAAGTACCAATACGCAATGGGGAAGTGAATGCCATTTTCTATGAGCGAATGTGCCCATACTTGTTCATCATTAGAGGACACTATTCGTAATAATTTTCCCTTTTTTTCTTGCTTTCTTTATCAAATTTTCATAAATGATGAATAAAATCTTATGAATTGAATAAAATCTGATTAGGATAAAGTACAATATTATAAAGAAAAAGAAAGGCTTTGTTACGTTTCCACATCAAAGTAAAATATAGTACTTAGTTCTTTTTTATTTCATTTAATGCCTATTGGTGTCCCAAAAGTACCTTTTCGAAGTCCTGGAGAGGAAGATGCATCTTGGCTTGACATATAGTGCGACTTGTCAGATATATTTGGTCATATGGGATTTCCCCGTTTTCTCCCCAATCGAGATATCCTCTGTTTCGCCCACGAAAGATTCATTTCATCATCAAAATTTTGGAGCGTGAAGTGCAATTAGATCCGTTTTGGGGGGGATTCGGATTACTATTATCAATTAGAAGAATTTATGGTTGTCTTAGTTGGACTACTACATTGAAGTATCCAGGCTCCGTTAAAAAAAACCAAGTGGTAATATATCTATTTCTATTTTATTTTATATCATAAAGTATTCCTTTTTTTAAAGAAAAATTTTTTTCAAACTATTATGTTAATCAATTGAGTAATATGCATGAATCCGTCAACCTTTTTTACGGAATGCATGAATTGAAAAAAAGGGGGGGATAACAAAAAGAAGTGGTAATGGGAACATTTGTACTATATGTGCAAATCAAAATCGGGCGGATCTTTACCCGGAGTAGAGCATAAACCTAAAAAGATTAAAGAGGCCCATTTAAGAACAAGAAAATGACATCGTGATTTGGATTGGATCTCGATGAAACAATCCATCAATGAGAAGTTAATTGGATAAGTTTAATGAATTCTTTTTTTTTTTTTTTACATTCGTTATAAGGAAAGGAAGACAAACTCATATTTAGTGAAAAAAAATCCTTTTATTATAAGTTAGAAGGAACTTGCTATGAAAAAAGAAAAAGTATTGGAATATACACATTGATTTTTTTTGAACCGTATGCGTTAAAAGGCGCCTGTACGGTTCTTAAGGGATACAATTTGACCCTAATCAACCGACTTTATCGAGAAAGATTACTTTTTTTAGGTCAAGAGGTTGATAGCGAGATCTCAAATCAACTTATTGGTCTTATGATATATCTCAGTATCGAGGATGATACCCAAGAGCTGTATTTATTTATAAACTCTCCTGGCGGATGGGTAATACCGGGAGTGGCTCTTTATGATACTATGCAGTTTGTGCAACCAGATGTACATACAATATGCATGGGATCCGCCGCTTCAATGGGATCTTTTATCCTGGTCGGAGGAGAAATTACCAAACGTCTAGCATTCCCTCACGCTTGGCGCCAATGAGGCTTTTATTTATTTGAGAGAAAAAAGAAGACTATGCCTTCGCCATATGAAATATGAATATGAATATTAAGTAATAATAGCATGGCACTTTGAATTCGATATAAAAAAAATTTTTTGTTTTCACAACATTAGCTTATGTATCGAGAGAGTAATATGATAAAAACGTATTTCCTATTTTCTTATTTTGGAAGTCCAGTTCAGCGTCACAAACTTTTTTCACACCAGAGGTCTCTTAACAATATTTCTATTTATGTTATGGAGCGAAAAAAAATTCTTTTTTCCTTAGTTTATTTATTATTTGATCAAATAAAAAGCAACTTTGGGATTGCTGAATGACAGACAAATCACAGACAAAAAAATATAATAAATATATATAGCAACGGAGCCATCATAGTATTTTTGAATTCCTCCGAAAGGAAGGGTGGTAAGTTGATCATTTACCGATCGGGGTCTGATCGATCCTATTTTTTATTTCTTTGATGGAAGGTAAGGGTCAATTTTATTGTAGAGCCGTATGCAATGCATAATGCCCGTACGGTTGTTCGATTCTATCTTTTTTTCTTGTTATTCTTTTATCTTTCTTTTATCTTCCCCTCATCATGAAAAAGAGAGAAACCTTTTATTATCTTATATCATCAGGGTAATGATCCACCAACCTGCTGGTTCTTTTTTTGAAGTAGCAACGGGAGAATTCATCCTGGAAGTGGGAGAACTGCTGAAACTACGTGAAACCCTGACAAGGGTTTATGTACAAAGAACGGGCAAACCCTTATGGGTTGTATCCGAAGACATGGAAAGAGATGTTTTTATGTCAGCAACAGAGGCCCAAGCTTATGGAATTGTTGATCTTGTGGCGGTTGAATGACAATAACCTGGATTTCGCGTCAATTCTGAAATGAACCCTGCCGAGTTGAATATTATTATTCTATGGAATCTTTTTGATTATTCTATTGAATAAAAGTAATTGATAATCATCCGGTTAGGATCGATCTAAACCAGCCCATTATGTATATGATTCAACATGCCAACGATTAAACAACTTATTAGAAATACAAGACAGCCAATTAGAAATGTCACAAAATCCCCCGCGCTTCGGGGATGCCCTCAGCGCCGAGGAACATGTACTAGGGTGTATGTGCGACTCGTTCAGATCATGAACTAGAACAAAGGAAAGAGAACAATGTTCGAATATCAATGATCAAATAGGATATAACGGAAAAACAAACTAGATTTCCTATCTAAAAATGGATGATATCCCTTTTATTTTGTATGAAATTTATGGTTTCTGTTGGTGTAAATCCACTCACCTCAATTCAAAATGAGAAGCAATTCTCCATTGGTAGCAAATGGTTATCCATTAAGCGGAGGAAATCTTAGTTAACATAGACCCCTCTTGCAAGAACGGACTAACAGGGTCAGTTACCCAGCCAACCTTCATAATTAAATACCGTTACTGTATAGGTAGAGCTTGTTGTGAAAGACCTATTACTGGATAATTCATGGGTAGAGCCGAAGAATGTGAACTATACAAGTTAGCAATAACATTGATTAAATGAAGTAAAGGCTCCGGTGTATAGAGAAGACCTCACCGTTGAAGAAGTAACCATAGAAACGATGGAATCCACTATTTCTTTATCATTACTTTGATTTTTTAATACCTAGTATAGTCAAATTTCGTATTTCGAGGTGAAATGTCTAGAAAAAATCAAAAATTGTGGTTGGGAAGGTTATAGTAGCCAAAGCCATTGGAATTCTTAGTTTATACATTGGAAAAATCAGTTTTGTTATTAATATACTAGGAAAGGGGCAAAAGAATAACTGAAAGAAAGGAAATCTAGGAAATCTATTAGTTATTCGTTAAAGTTTCATTTATTCAATGACCAGAATTAGACGGGGATATATCGCTCGGAGACGTAGAACAAAAATTCGTTTATTTGCATCAAGCTTTCGGGGGGCTCATTCAAGACTTACTCGAACTATTACTCAACAAAAAATAAGAGCTTTGGTTTCGGCTCATCGGGATAGGGATAGGAAAAAAATCCATTTTCGTCGTTTGTGGATCACTCGAATAAATGCAGCAATTCGCGAAAGGGGGGTATGCTATAGTTATAGTAGATTAATAAATGATCTGTACAAGAGACAGTTGCTTCTTAATCGTAAAATACTTGCACAAATAGCTATATCAAATAGGAATTGTCTTTATATGATTTCCAATGAGATTATAAAAGAAGTAAGTTGGAAGGAATCCACCGGTTAAACGGAGTTGCCCGGAGAATGAACTCCGGGAAGGTCGAATAAAAAAGAAAATAAAAATGAATAGAATATGAGAAAATATGAGAAAAGAAAGTAGTCAAAATAAAAATGAATCAACGCGTTCAAAAAAAAATTTTCTTCTTCCCAGATTCTTCTTTTTTTTCTTATGACACGAGAATTCAATCCGGATTCTTGGATTTTGACCACAAAATAGAAATCCGCGTTTGAGTTCGGATGGGGGTTTGAATTCAAGTTAATAAAGAGTAAACCTACCTTTTTCTGCCTCTAAGACTAGTAGTTCTAGTGGTCGACTCAGTTCTTTCAAATTGTTTCTCATTATTAAGAAAAGGTAACAAAGATAAAATACGAGCTTGTTTTATAGCAATAGTAATTAATCGTTGTTGTTTCAAGGTCAATCTATTTACTCGTCTAGATAATATTTTTCCCTGTTCACTAATAAATCGACTAATTAAACTCATGTTTTTATAATCAATTCGATCCCCCGATTGGATCGGGGGCAAACGCTTACGAAAAGATCGCTTGGATTTAAGAAAAGTTCGCTTGGATTTATCCATGGTTTGGTTAGTTTATTTCTTATCCCTAAAATCCTATTTCAGCCGGATCTATAATTAGAATAAATAAATAGGATTTGGTTTGTTTATAATTATTTTTAACTATGTTAAATATGTTATATATATAATGTCATTTTTCCCTTTCCTTGCCTTGTAAGATTAAGATAAGGGCGCAAGTACTCGCTTCAATCTATTTCTTTATCTCCACGTGAATCGTATGTTTGTAACAATATGGACAGAATTTTCGTAACTCCAATCGATTAGGCGTATTGTGCCGGTTCTTTTGAGTAATATATCTGGAAATGCCCGTTGATTCCTTATTAACACCGTTTCGAACACAAGCGGTACATTCCAAAAGAACCGGTATTCGCACATCTTTACCCTTGGCCATGAACCTCCTTTGGATTTTTCATTTACTCAACTCTTCCTCTTTCAATCCGAAACGAAAAAGAAGAAAGGAAGGAAAAAACAAAATAGAATTTGTAACTTGCTATCCTCTTATGCAAGATTTCACTACACTCAATATCGGAAATAAGATAGAAAGATTTCTAAACTTTCAAATCACAGTACAGCATTTTATATTTTATATAAGTATCTTGTATAATACTCTTTCCCTAGAACCACTGTTTGTATTCGACTTCCATAGAATGAAATATTCATTTCATTCCAACCAGAACCCGAGTCTCACAGCTGTTGAATGCACTTTTATTCTTTCTCTTTCCTCCCTTCTTCTAAAAAAGGGAAAAAAGAGAAAAGAGGGGGCTGATATTTAATTGTATCTCTAATATTCTTTATTCCGTCCCGCGCCAATAACTAGAATGGGAACGTCAACGCATCCGGGAAAAAACGATTAATCTCTATCAATAAACCTGCCAAAGAACCGAACCATAGAGTACTTAGTACCGGTGCCACGGAAAGATATGTTTTTAGATCTCGCATTGAAAAACCTCCTTCATTTTTTCATTTTATTGTAATCAATAAGATAATACATATTTAAATGTACAATTATCTAGTAAAAAAGATTTACTTTTTGTTAAATACAGAAAAAACGTCCTTTTCTTCTCCAATATTCCCCAAAAAGACTCAGTTATTTTTCCTTGGGGTTCCGTTCCATATTTCATATAGATAGAAGTCTTTTGCTATTATTATATGTTAAATGAGACCAAAAAGACGAAATGAAAAGAAAAATTCTAGGTTTTAATAGAGGAGATAACGATGTGGAAAACAAGACAGGAATTCTCTACAATGACACTGTAGACCAACGGAAGGGATGTAGCGCAGCTTGGTAGCGCGTTTGTTTTGGGTACAAAATGTCACGGGTTCAAATCCTGTCATCCCTACCTATTACTACTCCTTTGAGCAGTAATGAGGTATTTTTTAAGATCAACTCACAATGGACATATCATATAGAATCTTTCATTCTTATGACACTATATAGTATGCATACAATGACACTATATAGTATGCATACAAGATGTATTGGGGCCAATTCTTTTCTTTTTTCTTTACAGTATTCTCTTTTATGATAAGAAAGCGCTCTTAGTTCAGTTCGGTAGAACGCGGGTCTCCAAAACCCGATGTCGTAGGTTCAAATCCTACAGAGCGTGATTCGGATCTTCTTCGATCGAATTCGGCTGAAACACTAACTGGAACTGGAACAGCAATCTTAATTTGACCTCCTGGATATTAAACAAAGGAGGAGGTCAAAAAAAGGGGGGGATGTTAATTAATCAAAGGTCCAACTGATCGCCACGCCTGTATTGTAAATATGCAGTTACAAATAATCCAGCCAAAGTAATAGGAATTAGACCTAACACGATTCCAAAAAGAAAAACTTCAATCATTTCAATTTGTTTGAAAGGAGAAAAAAGAGGTAATATCTATACCTAAATATTAATCCAAATTACCACGAATCTCAATGACCAAGAATTGGTAATTGACACGATAAGTAACTAGAAATACACAGAAGTTCGCGGAAAGATTTCCTTTTATGAATTGTGCAATTCATTTCAAATAAGTCGTATCTTGCTCAGACCAATAAATAGAGCTGAGGTTATAGTTAAAGCCGTTAGTAGAAAACCGAAATAACTAGTTATTATAGGCATCAAGGAGCTAAATGAAATATGTTATTTTTATACATATGTTTATAAAAAAGCACTTACCTGAGTTTCATTTTTTACAAAATAGGAGAGAAACAAAAATACCAATTGCAAGCTTTTGATTCAAATATCATTATAGACAGCACTAACAAGGATAAAGTCACAGCTTTAGAAAAAGAAATTGATTAATCGTCTGTAACATCTACGCATACCGCGTTTGCAATCAGCGAATGCATTCTTGGATCATTTTTCAATTCAACTAATAAGAATTAGGTCGTGTAATTTCGTTTTAAAACAAAACTCTTTTCGAATCATTATGGAATCAAATTAGAAAATTATTACTATTTTTTTTTATCGAATCTATTTTCAATTTTAGAGCGAACAGTAATCTTATAAAACTTTTACTTTCTTTTTAACTAATTAGATTTCGTAATAGGTTATAATATCTTGCATATAATATCTTGAATGAATGAGAACAAAAAGTGATCACACGATCACTCGAAAAAAAAAAAATAGGTGTTTTGGTTCAACTATATTATAAGACTAGTCATTTCTATTCTCTTTTGCTTTAGAAGTTCTAGTTTGTATCTTTCCTATTAGAAATCCGCCTCTTTGTAGTTAGGTCAAAAAAGAACCTTCAGATTTCAGATTTCGATCTAATACAACAATGCATGCATTAGTGATTCCAATTATTTCATTCGTTGTTCTTTTTCGTTTATCGAAGAAAATTTCCTAT